GGGTATTACTTACACCTCCAAATTTGCAATCTGGTGTCCTAACTTAAACTACCAAGCCTGATAAAGAAGTTAACAACTTGTAAATAGATTTACAATCTACCGCCTAATATCTCAGCCACATTATCTCGCAACGATGGTTTTTCTCAACTAATCATAAAGACATTGGTACTCTATATTTTATTTTCGGAGCCTGGGCTGGAATAGTCGGGACTTCTTTAAGTCTCATTATTCGTGCTGAATTGGGACAACCAGGTAGGCTGATCGGAGACGATCAAATTTACAACGTAGTAGTAACTGCCCACGCATTTGTAATAATCTTTTTTATGGTAATACCAATTATAATTGGGGGGTTTGGAAACTGATTAGTACCTCTAATATTGGGAGCCCCAGACATGGCTTTTCCTCGTATAAACAACATAAGATTTTGACTTTTGCCACCTTCTCTAACACTTTTACTAACTAGTGGTATAGTAGAAAGAGGTGTGGGAACAGGTTGGACAGTATACCCTCCCCTAGCAGCAGCCGTAGCGCATGCCGGAGCCTCAGTAGATCTCGGGATTTTTTCACTTCACTTAGCTGGTGTTTCTTCTATTTTAGGAGCTGTGAATTTCATAACCACAGTTATTAACATGCGGTCTTCAGGAATAACTATAGACCGAATACCTTTATTTGTTTGGTCCGTATTCATCACAGCTATCTTGCTACTTTTATCTCTTCCAGTTCTAGCCGGGGCTATTACAATACTACTCACCGACCGAAACCTAAACACTTCTTTTTTTGACCCTGCTGGAGGGGGAGACCCCGTACTATACCAACATCTCTTTTGATTCTTTGGCCACCCTGAAGTCTACATTCTAATCTTGCCGGCTTTCGGTATAATTTCACACATTGTCAGACAAGAGTCCGGAAAAAAAGAATCTTTTGGCGCCCTTGGAATAATTTACGCAATATTGGCAATTGGGGTATTAGGCTTCGTTGTCTGAGCTCATCACATATTTACAGTCGGAATAGACGTTGACACCCGAGCCTACTTTACATCTGCCACTATAATTATTGCAGTCCCCACAGGCATTAAAGTTTTTAGATGATTAGGTACTTTACACGGAACTCGAATCCACATGACTCCCTCTCTTATGTGAGCCCTAGGTTTTATTTTTCTTTTTACTGTAGGAGGACTAACCGGAATTGTGTTAGCAAACTCTTCAATTGACACTATTTTACACGACACTTACTACGTAGTCGCACACTTTCACTACGTTTTATCAATAGGGGCCGTATTCGGAATTTTTGCTGGAATTTCCCACTGATTCCCTCTTTTTACAGGGGTGTCATTAAACCCTAAATGATTAAAAATCCACTTCATTAGAATATTTATTGGAGTTAATATCACTTTCTTCCCACAACACTTCTTAGGACTGAATGGAATGCCGCGCCGGTACTCAGACTACCCAGATGCCTATATGACATGAAATGTAGTCTCTTCAATTGGATCCACCATCTCTTTAATTGCCGTACTAGGGTTTGTTATAATCGTTTGAGAAGCATTGGTCTCAGCACGACCCATTATATTTTCAGCATTTTTAACAACCTCTATCGAATGATTCCACGCTTACCCACCGGCGGACCATAGCTACTTAGAAATTCCTTTAATTACTGCTTACTAAAATGGCAGACAGATGCACAGGACTTAAGCTCCTGCCAGGAAGAACTATCTTCTTTTAGAATTTAATGGCAACATGATCACACTTAGGATTCCAAGACAGGGCTTCTCCCCTAATAGAACAACTTATTTTCTTTCACGACCATGCTATGGTTGTTTTAGTTATAATTACTACCTTTGTTGGATACATAATAGTATCGCTTTTTTTTAACGTCCTAACAAATCGGTTTTTACTAGAAAACCAAACCATTGAAGTAATTTGAACTACCCTTCCAGCCGTTATTCTAATTTTTATCGCACTTCCATCTTTACGTTTATTGTACCTACTGGACGAAGTAAATTCTCCAAGCATTACATTAAAAGCAATTGGACACCAATGATACTGAAGGTACGAATACTCAGATTTTTTACAAGTAGAGTTTGATTCCTACATAACTCTTACTAATGATTTAGAAATATCAGGATACCGGCTATTAGACGTAGATAACCGAGTTGTTTTACCGATAAATACCCAAATTCGAGTCTTAGTGACAGCAGCAGACGTGATCCACTCATGAACTGTCCCAGCCCTAGGTGTTAAAACTGACGCGATTCCGGGACGGTTAAACCAGATTAGGTTTACTATTAATCGACCCGGACTCTTCTATGGTCAATGCTCAGAAATTTGCGGGACCAACCATAGCTTTATACCCATTGTAGTAGAAGCCGTCTCAATTGATTCCTTTTTAGGTTGAATTTCTACTTCAAATGAAGAATCACCCGATGACTGAAAATAGTGCTGGTCTTTTAAACCTGTCATGGTGTCTGACACCTCGGGCGGAAAAAATTAGTTAATTTATAATATAAGTTTGTCAAGCTTAAGTTGTCTTACGGACATTTTTTAATGCCTCAAATAGCACCCATAATATGACTAAACTTATTTATCGTTTTTTTAGCAAGTTTAATGTGTTTTGTTGTTATAAACTACTCTATTATCCCAATAAACAAAATTTACCAGCCCACTTCTTCTAAAAAAAAATCAGAAAAAAATTGAAAATGATAACTAGATTATTTATAGTATTCGACCCCTCTTCTAGAATCCTTGCTTTGCCTTTTAACTGGCTATCTACTTTTATAGGACTTTTATTTATTCCTCTTGTATTTTGGGCGTCCCCTTCCCGATGATTAATAGCATGGTCTAAAATTATAAGGATCCTTCACGGCGAGCTAAAGTCATTATTAACCCAGAGACACGCCGGAGTGACCCTGATCTTCGTGTCTTTATTTAGTTTAATTGTATTTAATAACTCTTTAGGGTTGCTACCTTATATTTTCACTAGATCTAGCCACCTCGTTATAACTTTAGCCTTGTCCTTACCCATTTGAGTCACACTTATAGTATTTGGGTGATTCAAACATACTCAACACATGTTCGCCCACTTAGTTCCACAAAGGACCCCTAGAATTTTAATACCTTTTATAGTAATTATTGAAACAATTAGAAATGTAATTCGGCCTTTTACTTTAGCAGTCCGACTGGCAGCCAATATAATTGCCGGACACCTTTTAGTTACGCTTCTTAGACAAACAGGTCCGAGTATTTTATCCAACGCCGTTATAATTATTTTAATTTCTTCACAAATTTTATTATTTTTGCTTGAAACTGCTGTTGCAGTTATCCAGTCATATGTGTTTACAGTCCTAAGAACCCTATACACAGGTGAAATCAACTAATGTCACTCTCTCACGGATTCCACGCTTACCATTTAGTAAATGCCAGCCCATGGCCTCTTACTGGCTCTATCAGAGCAATAATGCTTACTACTGGGCTAGTAAAATGATTTCACGAATTTAACATTAATCTTCTTCTCTTAGGATTAATTGCAACTTTGCTAACTATAGTACAATGGTGGCGAGACGTAGTCCGCGAAGGAACTTATCAAGGACTTCACACTTCAGTGGTTGGAACGGGTTTACGATGGGGAATAATTTTATTTATTGTCTCAGAGGTACTTTTTTTCTTCTCTTTTTTTTGAGCATTTTTTCACAGTAGACTGTCTCCTTCAGTAGAACTAGGTATAATATGGCCTCCCTCAGGAATCCAACCTTTTAACCCCTTCCAAATCCCCTTATTAAACACTACAATCCTTCTCTCTTCTGGGGCAACCGTGACTTGGGCACACCACTCCATCATAGAATCTAACCACTCTCAAACATTTCAAAGCCTAGCTGTAACAATTATTTTAGGACTTTATTTTACAGCACTTCAAGCATTAGAGTACATTGAGGCTCCGTTTACTATCGCCGACTCTGTTTATGGGTCCACTTTCTTTGTTGCAACCGGCTTCCACGGCCTTCATGTAATTATCGGGACAGCTTTTCTAAGAGTTTGCCTTTACCGTCACTATATGTGCCATTTCTCAGCTAATCATCACTTCGGATTTGAAGCCGCCGCTTGATACTGACATTTTGTTGATGTAGTATGATTATTTTTATACCTCTGTATCTACTGATGAGGTGGATAATCTTTCTAGTATATAAAGTACATATGGCTTCCAACTATAAAGACTAAATTAATTAGGAAAGAAAATTATTTTAATTTTTAGTGCCGTAGTAATCACACTTATTATTGCTGCTGTTGTTATAGTAGTAGCTTCCTTAATCTCAAAAAAAACTTGCGTTGATCGAGAAAAAAGATCCCCGTTTGAATGCGGATTCGACCCCCACGGATCAGCTCGAATCCCCTTTTCTTTACGATTTTTTCTAATTGCTGTTATTTTTCTTATTTTTGACGTCGAAATTACACTACTATTGCCGATAGTTTCGGTCATAGGGCTATCAAATATTGGCCCTTACCTCACCACAGGACTTTTTTTTTTACTAATTTTACTTTTTGGCTTATATTTAGAATGGCACTCAGGTGCTTTAGATTGATCAAACTAAGGGTTATAGTCAACTATGACATGTGAGTTGCATACACAAGGTGTTTTTTTAACTAACCTTATTAATTATAATTAGAAAGCGAATTATTTGCTTTTAGTTTCGGCCTAAACCTTGGTTGCTTAAACCTCTAATTAATTGTTGATAGAAGCCAAAAAGAGGCTTTTCACTGTTAATGATAGAATTGAATTAAATTTCCTATCAAGGAGATACCTGCCATGAAAAAAGCTTCTAACTTATTTTCAAAGCGGTTGAATTCCGTTTATATCTCTTTTTATAGTGTAATATAACACATTACATTTTCGTTGTAATACTGAAGATTTAAGTTCTTCTAAATTGTTACTCACAGGCATAGTTACCTCTTTTGCAGCTTCAATGCAATATTCTAAATATAAATTATATGAATAGAACGCCATAAAAGATAAGATAACAGCTCAGGCTACCACTGTTTTTAAACAAAATTTTAAACCTTTATTTTGAGATAACTCTACATAAAGAGACCCCTCTTCAGCAACTTTGTAAACTCCTTGGGCCCCCAAGCACTCCATTCAACCTTTATCTATATTTTTTTCTAGCCTTGCACCAACCTTTAAACTTCCAGCCGGAGTCACAAATCTAGACAAATATGGTATAAATCATATACTTCCCATAAAGTAAACCCTAGGTATTAAAATTAAAGATTTTAAAGTATAATTAACATTCATAATATTTAATAAATATCCAATAAGGCCTCCTACCAACCTTACCCCCAAAGCTAGTCACTTAAGCCAAGGACTTAAACAAATTATATACCTTTCAGGAAACAGCGCCCAAGACAAAAACCTACCTCCTATAACTGCTCCCAAACTTAACACAATCATGGGCCTTGTTATAACAGACCTATTTTTTTCAGAAATACAGCTTAAGGACCCAATGCCGTAATCTCCGGATAGTCTATAAAAAACCAATCGCATGGTATAACAAACTGTCAGCCCGGTCGCTAACGCATATAATAAAAATGCTATTTTATTGATATCTCTTATAAAAGCTACCTCTAAAATTATATCTTTAGAATAAAATCCAGCTATAAAAGGCATTCCACAAAGAGCTAAATTAGATAGTGTTATACAAGCCCTAGTCAGGGGCATTATTTTTACTAGCCTTCCCATATGCCGAATATCTTGACAATCTTTTACATTGTGAATGATAACTCCAGCGCATAAAAATAAAAGAGCTTTAAATAAGGCGTGCGCGAGAAGATGAAAGAACGCCAAGTCTGGCATGCCTAAAGCCAAAATACTCATTATAACCCCCAATTGGCTTAAAGTTGACAAAGCAATAATTTTTTTTAGGTCATACTCGAAATTAGCACCCAATCCTGCCATAAACATGGTCAAACAAGAAATAATCAAAAGAAAAGAAGAAACGGTTGATCCCCTCAAGGCAGGGCTAAACCGGATTAATAAAAATACCCCAGCTGTTACTAAAGTAGAAGAATGAACTAAAGCAGAAACCGGAGTAGGAGCTGCTATAGCAGCTGGTAGTCAGGCCGAAAAAGGAATCTGAGCTCTTTTAGTTATAGCAGCACTAACCACTAAAATTTTTAATAATAACCTCTTTCTGTCTTCCGTATAACTACAATAAAAGAGAAAATCCCATCTTCCTAACTTTATCATAAGGGCAATCCTAAGTAAAATTGCTACATCTCCAACTCGGTTAGATAAGACTGTTAATATACCAGAATTAGCTGATTTTTCATTTTGGTAGAAGATCACTAGTGCATAAGAAACTAGACCTAGCCCATCTCAACCTAGTAAAATTCTAATTAAATTAGGACTTATAATTAACAAAACTATAGACAGCACAAAGGCTAATACTAAATACATGAATCGGTTTAACCTTCCGTCTCCTTTTATATATTCTCCCCTATAAAACAAAACAGCAGAAGAGATCAACAAAACAAACCTACAAAAAATCATAGACATTCAGTCAAAAATTAATCTTATAACTAATGAACAAGAAGTAAAAAAACAAAACTCCCACTCAATTAAAAACCTAGTATCCCTTATAAGTAAAGAAGTTCCAGCTAAGCCGCAAATAAATGAAGCCACTCTTAAAAAGACAGCTCTTACTAAATGTATATAAACACTTCAAACCATGATTTAAGACAAACTAATTGTATCTTCGGCGCCACAAACCGATATTTTAATTAAACTACCTAAATTAACCCACTACTACTAAAACTCTTCTCTTTAAAATTAAAATATTCAAGGGTAACCAATGAAGCATTAAGATCAAATACTCACGAACACTCCCGGAACTACAAGAAAATAATAGACTATAAAACAACCCGTGCTGGCTTAAACTATACATATAAAGACTATAAGCTGCACTAAAGAAAGACAGAAGGCTAATACAGATCATAGTTAGCCCACTTCAACCCACTATTCTAGTAATTAACTGGATTTCCCCTAAAAGATTTAAGGAAGGGGGAGCAGCTATATTTCCTACCCTTAATAAAAACCACCAAAGGCCTATTCTAGGTATAAATCTTAATAAACCCTTTCTAACTAACAAGCTTCGACTTCCAACACGTTCATAAACTATATTAGAAATACAAAACAACCCCGAAGAACACAGCCCGTGCCCTACCATTACTACAATAGCGCCTCTTAACCCTCACCACCTAAACGATATAAGCCCACACAGCACTAACCCTATATGGGCTACAGAAGAATAAGCAATTAAAGATTTAATATCAATTTGACGAAGACAGAGCACTCTAACAACAGTTGCACCCAAAATTCCAATACAAGCTCACAACCAAACAAACATCTTATTAGCCGAACAAAAGACCGGCAAAATCCGGATAATCCCGTATCCGCCCAATTTCAACAAAACTCCAGCTAAAATTATAGACCCAGCTACAGGAGCCTCTACGTGAGCCTTAGGAAGCCACAAGTGAAATAAATACACAGGCAATTTAATTAAAAAAGCAATAATTGCCGAAAAGTACCACAATGAACTTGCAAATCTATTGCCTTCAATCCCCCCAGTTAACCCTATTACTAAGCTGCCCCCTTTTATATAAAAAGACACCAAACAAACTAACAATGGCAAAGACCCCAACAAAGTATAGAACAGCATGTAAACTCCAGCTTGAATTCGCTCGGGCTGATACCCCCAACCTAAAATTAAAATTAAAGTAGGAATAAGACTTCTTTCGAATCTAATATAAAACAAAAGATAATCTATTGAACAAAAAGTCATTAACAACGCCAATATTAAACATAAATTAACAACTAAAAACCTTCCCCTAAAGTAACCAGTTTTTTTAACTTTTTGCCTAGAACAAACTATCAAAGCTAAAATTCAAACCCTAAGTAAAATCAAAGCATAACTTAAATAATCCATTCCTAATCCGTAACCAACACTGGACAAATAAAAATCATGCCCTCTTATCAATATCAAAACAAAACACAAAATAAACATAAATACCTGAACTACCTCTCATCTCCCGACAAAGCTTATCAAAAAAAGGTTTAATAACAAAATTTTTAACATTGTAATACACTAAAACTATTATAATAGTCATTCCCATGAGTTCGAACAATTGCAACTAACAAAGATAAACCCAAAGCCCCCTCACAGGCAACTATAGTCAAAAAGAACAATACAAAATACATCTCTTTCCCACAAACAGGTAAAAAAACACTTAAACAAAAAAAGATACCTAACATAATAAACTCAAGCCTCAATAAAGTATTCAAAAGGTGTTTACAACCTACTGTAAACGACCAAAGCCCACACAAAACCATTGTTACAGGCACAAACCCATTTAACGAATTAAAAATTAACATTAGTTTTAATAGTTTAAGCTTAAAACTTCGGTCTTGTAAACCGACGATGAAAAATTTTTCTTAAAGCATCAGGAAAAAAAGTGGTCCTTCTATCTTTAATCCCCAAAATTAATATTTTATTAAACTATCTCCTGAAATCCTTATGTTTTTTTTGCCTTTTATCTTTTTTCTTTCTATCTTATTTACACAGCTCTCCCACCCTCTTTCTGCAGGCATTCTCTTACTAATTCAAGTCACATTAGTTTCCCTGGCTTCTGGCTTGATATCCAGGTCATTTTGATTTTCATATGTTTTATTTTTAATTTTTCTAGGAGGTATATTAGTCTTATTTATTTATGTCGCTTCATTAGCTTCAAACGAAGTTTTTCAAGTTGATCTTTCCTCAATTTTTACCAATTTAACTTTAATAATTTTATTTTCGCTTACGTTACCCATTATAGATCCGCTTTTCAACCCAACCACAGTTACCAAACAAAGAGGGTTTATTTTTATTAAAAACCAAGACAAGTTAATTGAACCTTCTTTAGTGTACCCCATATATAGGTATCCCACTATAATTTTAACTCTATTTGTAATTTTATATTTGCTTTTAACATTAATCGTAATTGTGAACGTAACTTCTTTGTCTTCAGGCCCTCTTCGAAACTCAAAATAATGACAACCCTGCCAATGCGCAAAACTCACCCACTATTCAAAATCATAAACGGAGCTCTAGTAGACATGCCCATTCCAGTTAATATTTCGACATTTTGAAATTTTGGCTCTTTATTAGGATTGTGTTTAATCCTTCAAATTGTATCAGGATTATTTTTAGCAATACACTACACAGCCCATATTGATTTAGCATTTTCCAGAGTTGCTCACATCTGTCGGGACGTAAATTATGGCTGATTGCTACGAACTCTACACGCTAACGGCGCCTCATTTTTTTTCATTTGCCTATACGCCCACGCTGGGCGAGGTATGTACTACGGATCCTACACGTTTTCACACGTTTGATTAATTGGGGTTATAATTTTATTTATAGTAATAGCAACAGCTTTTTTAGGATATGTATTACCTTGAGGCCAGATATCTTTCTGAGGCGCCACAGTCATTACAAACTTATTTTCTGCAGTACCCTATTTAGGAACGGACCTTGTACAATGAATTTGAGGGGGCTTTGCCGTAGATAACGCCACTTTAACCCGATTTTTTACATTTCACTTTTTACTACCATTTGCAGTTGCTGCTAGAACTGCTGTACATATTTTATTTTTACACCAAACAGGATCAAATAACCCACTAGGAATTTCTAGAGACTCTGACAAAGTTCCGTTCCACCCTTATTTTTCTTTTAAAGATATCGTAGGATTTATAGTTATTTTATGTGCTCTTATCTTATTAACTCTATTAGCGCCCTATTTACTAGGAGACCCCGATAATTTTATCCCTGCCAATCCTATAACTACTCCCGCACACATCCAACCCGAATGATATTTTTTATTCGCCTACGCCATTCTACGATCAATTCCTAACAAATTAGGGGGGGTTATTGCTTTAGCCGCCTCAGTGGCAATCCTTATAGTACTCCCTTTGACACACTTTTCAAAATTTCGAAGTTTAACTTTCTACCCTTTAAACCAGATCATATTTTGATCTCTTGTTTCAATTTTAATTTTACTTACCTGAATTGGTGCCCGACCTGTTGAAGACCCTTATATTATTACCGGACAGATTTTAACAGTAGTATATTTTCTTTACTATCTAATTAACCCCGTCATCATAATACTATGGGACCACCTATTGGATTGACTAATTAGTTTATTAAAAACAAGTGTTTTGAAAACACTAGAAAAGAAACAAAAATCTTATTAGTCGGCTAATAATTTAATATACTAAATTAGTTATAATTTTAACCAAGGAGTCTTACAAAACAAAATACTTTTACTCCTACATAAAAAACTAAGTAATTTAAAGACACTGGCAATAGTCTTTTCCAAGCCAAATACATTAATTTATCGTAACGAAGACGAGGTAAAGTCCCCCGTACCCAAACAAAAACAAAAGCAACTATAACCAATTTTAAGTAAAATAATAATCTTGATAAATCTGCGCCTAAAAACATAATAACAAATAAAGTACTTATAAAAAGAATTCTAGCATATTCTGCCATAAAAATCAACGCAAATCCCCCGCTACTGTACTCAGTATTAAATCCCGAGACTAACTCAGACTCTCCTTCCGCAAAGTCAAACGGAGTTCGATTTGTTTCAGCCAAGCAAGATACAAATCAAACCCATCTTAAGGGCAAAGTAAACCACAACAGTCAAACTCTTTCTTGATAAATATTAAACAACTCAAACCTAAACCCTCCCACTAAAATTAAAAACCTTAATAAAATTAAAGCCAACCTTACTTCATAAGAAATAGTTTGAGCTACCGCCCGAAGCCTCCCAAGAAGAGAATACTTACTATTAGAGGATCACCCTCTTCTTATAGTAGTGTAAACTCCTATACTAAGGCAACACAAGAAAAACAGAACTCCTAATCCCAAATTTATAAGTCCCGCCCCATAGGGTAAAACCATTCAACCAATTAAAGAAATAAAAAGCCTGAATACGGGAGAAACATAGTAAACAAAAAAATTAGACAAAGTAGGCACAGTTTGTTCTTTACTAAACAATTTTACAGCATCAGAAAAAGGCTGTAAAATACCTAAAACACCCACTTTATTTGGGCCTTTCCGAGCTTGAATATAACCTAAAATTTTTCGCTCCAGTAAAGTCACAAAAGCCACACTTACCAGAACACAAATAATAAGAACTAAGTAATTGACGACTATAACAACGAATTCCACTAGCAAATATTTTCCTTTCTTTGCTTATTACCTATAGACCTAACAATTCTATCTGATTAGATCCTAAATCTAATGCATAACCTCTGCCAAAGTAATCTTCTACTTTGTACCACAAACAAAAATATTGCAACTTCTTAATCCTTTCGTACTAAAGAAATTTTTTATACACTAAGAGATAGAAACCGACCTGGCTCGCGCCGGTCTGAACTCAAATCATGTAAAGATTTAAAGGTCGAACAGACCTCCTATTGTAGCTCCTGCACCACAAAGGAACTTTAATTCAACATCGAGGTCGCAAACCTTGCCTTCGATAAGGACTCTCAGGCAAGATTGCGCTGTTATCCCTAAAGTAACTTAATCTATAATCTCCACTAAAGGATCAACTACCAACAATTTAAACATAATTAACTACAACTCTAGAGCAGTTATTAAATTATACCCCTGCCGCCCCAGCAAAATACTAAAACTACTAACAAAAAAATGTAAAATTAATCTTTAATGTTATTACTAACTAGTATAAAGATTTATAGGGTCTTATCGTCCCCCCAGGATATTTGAGCCTTTTCACTCAAAAGTTAAATTCAAGTTTTACAAAAGAGACAGTCTTTTTCTCGTTCAACCATTCATACCAGCCCCCAATTAAAGAACAAATCATTATGCTACCTTCGCACGGTCACGATACCGCGGCCCTTCAACTCAACGTCAGTGGGCAGGATAGACCTTGTAAAAACCCCCACAAGGACATGTTTTTGATAAACAGGCGAAAAAAGGATTTGCCGAGTTCCTTTAAATACAACATAAGTTTATTAAAAATTTCTCATTATTTTAACTATAACTCACTTATAAAACACTATACTAATAAACCCATTATTACTGACGAACTTAACATTGCTCCTCACCCTCTTATACCGTTAATAGAAACCATAAAAATACTGATATTTTACTTCTTAGTTAAAACACTTTATAAACTTAGCTACTTTTAAGCCTAGTTTAAACACAACTACATTTTACAGTTTTTCATACTAATTACACAATAAGAAACATTATCTCCTATTGTTAACAATAACTAACTTATCAAAATTACAGATGAATTCAATTCATTTTTAAGAGAACCAGATATCAAAAGACGCGATTAATATTTCACCACTTAAATTACATTACAAATAGATGTGCCACTATAACAACCATATAACTTTAGCTATTCTTTTTTCGGGACTTCTTTAATAAAAAGATAAACTTGGCATTCCCTGATACACAAGGTACAAATATTAAAATTTACTTTAAACAGAATAAATTTTCAATTATTTCAACATTCTTTCACAATACTATTAACCTAAAGTTTTTACCCAAATTTCTAAATATTACTATTTTTATCACAAATACAAAATTATTTTTCTTAACGACTATACATCAAGCTGACTCATTACTACTTTAACAAATATTAACCTTCAGAGCAAATTGAATCGCACAATAAATTTTTTCAACGTAAGTGAAATGCTTGACTATAAAGCTTTACTCCGTCTAGGAGCACCTTCCGGTACTCCTACTATGTTACGACTTATCCCATCTAAATGGATGGGAGCGACGGGCAATATGTACACACTTTAGTGCCTATATCAAAAGACCATATTAAATAACTTATTACAATTAAATCCTCCTTCATTCAACCGCTTCCTACCTGAACTCCGTAATAAATAAATTTTATTGTAACCCATTTTTACTTAATTATTAGCAGCACCGTGATCTAATATACTAGAACAAATAGCTCTTTCCCAATAATTTTTATAATTAAATTATCTAATAATGAAGGTATACTAGCTAAACAAAAAATAAGAAAAATCCTACGTGGAGTGTCGTTTATAAAACAGGTTCCTCTAACTGGGCTAAAGCACCGCCAAATTCTTTGAATTTTGAAGTTATTACTTTTTATTCCTCCAGCCTACATAATTTAAACAATGGTGTAACGGGGTATCTAATCCCGGTTCATACCCAAAGCTAAGCAGCCTCATTTTAATTCAAATATTATTCTCAACTTACATCATTTTAACCCATAAATTTCACTTTTTGTTATAATAAGTCTCAGACAAATTTGCAATTTAATCTCAAAATTAACTGCAACAACTTAAACATTTTTACTTGGCCCACAAGTCTAACCGCGGCTGCTGGCACAAATTTTAACCAGGCCTTTATTTGTTTTACTTAGTCTAACTTACGTTAATAGCTAAATTCCTAGTACTGCGCTCTTCTAAACATTACCCACATGTTTACAGTTTTTTAATACCTATTTTAAACAATATTACACTCAAATACCAACCTATCACAAACATATGCATGTACCTTACAAACATAAACAGCAAAAATCAACTAAGCAAGAATCAAACTTCAAGAAACAAGCCCAGAAAGAAAATAAACCTGTAAAAAACACTATTAAAGCTTAAAAAATTAAGAATTTTAGCCTAGATGTCACTCTTATTCCAGTATATATATACATTTCAAGAAATGTAAAAATCGAGCTACACAAGAAGTCTAAACCTAAGACATCAACCAATAATAAAATATAAAATTAAAGTTTATCTTACAACTCAACCTTATAAACTCCGAGTAAAATTATAAATCATTCGAATATAGTCTCTTACCTTCTATACACCCATAAGAAAGATCAATAAGTCCGATAATAAGACCACTATATTTCTCTCTCCAACTTCTGGGGAGAGGGAGAAAAATATAGTGGTCTTATCTCGATATCTAAACGAAGACTTATAATCATTTATATTATATATAAGTCCATTGTCACTCCGATTATAAAATAAATATTTGACATACAATGATTTGTGTATATATTATACCAAAAGTACTCAGTAATTAAGTGTACATTTTTATTAGCCCCCCCCCCCACTCTTTTTTTCTTAAAAATTTATATTTTTTATTTTTAGTCCTCCTTAAATTTATGTTTATTACCCTATAGTCTGATATGATGCCTGATAAAAGGTTTGTCTTGATAGGACAAGTAATGTAGGTGGCCCTACTCATATTACATTCAATGGATTTACACCACTTCCAAGAACACCAAAAATTCTTGTGCACTTTACACCAGAACGCAATATATCAAAAGATAAGCTAATTTTAAGCTAATGGGTTCATACCCCGTCTATGTGAGCCCGACCTCACTCTTTTTAGTGTTCTTCTCTTCTCAACAAATATTATTTTTTTGCCTTTTAATCTCCGGCACCTTCACAGCTATCTCCTCGACTTCTTGGTTTTTAGCCTGAATTGGGTTAGAATTGAATCTTATATCTTTTATCCCTTTAATTTCGAATAAAACAAATCGGTACTCGTCAGAAGCCGCATTAAAATATTTTCTAATCCAAGCCCTTGCCTCAGCCATCTTAGTAGGAGCCGCTCCTTTTCACTTTTGATTACCTTCTATTATGCCCCTACTCTTAGCTGCTTTACTAGTAAAGCTGGGAGCCGCTCCTTTTCACTTTTGATTACCTTCTATTATAGAAGGTTTAAATTGGTCCCAAGCCTTTATGCTAATAACTCTACAAAAAGTAGCCCCCATGTTCTTAATTACTCACCTCTTGTCTGACAATCTTTCAACCCAAATTATTCTTATCTCTTCCATGCTCTCTGCTGTTACGGGAGCCATCGGGGGCTTAAATCAAACTTCTTTACGCAAAGTGCTTGCTTTCTCTTCCATCAGACACATCAGATGAATACTAGCAGCTATTTATTTAAGAGAAACAACATGAATCATATACTTTTCATTTTACAGGCTTATTTCTTTCTCCGTAGTAGTCCTATTTAACCACCAACAAGCCTACTATCTTCCTCAACTTGCCGTCCAAAGGAACCACAGAGCTGCTCCTTCTTTAATTAGGGCCCTCTCACTACTCTCCTTAGGCGGGCTGCCCCCTTTCACCGGGTTTTTTCCTAAGTGAGTTTTAATTGAATCCTTAGCAAATGCAGGTCTTATTTGACTTTTAATTATTCTCATTGGAAGAGCTTTAGTAACTTTATACTACTATCTGCGCGTCTCAATTACTTCTATTATTTTATTAACAACTAAGAAAAAAACCTGCTCGACTCCTTACTACTCCTCATCTTTAGCTCCTATTTTTATTTCAATAAACTTTTTCCTCCTGCTAATACCATCAAGTTTCGCTTTAATTTAAGATTTTAAGTTATATAAACTAGCGCCCTTCAAAGACGTAAAAAAAAGTTAAACCCTTTTAAATCTTAAGCTT